ACCAACAATTATTGATACTTTGCAATTAAAAGACTATCATTATGAAGATGTTTGGCCTGAAGATGTTATTTATAAAGGTTATGGAGGAGTTGATTGTGTAGAAGCAGGAGGACCACCGGCAGGAGCTGGTTGCGGAGGATATGTTGTAGGAGAAACGGTAAAATTATTAAAAGAATTAAATGCTTTTTATGAATATGATATTATTTTATTTGATGTTTTAGGTGATGTAGTTTGTGGCGGATTTGCTGCTCCATTAAATTATGCAGATTATTGTATTATTATAACAGATAATGGTTTTGATGCGTTATTTGCTGCTAACCGTATTGCTGCTTCAGTCCGAGAAAAAGCTCGTACACATCCATTACGATTAGCAGGACTAGTAGGAAATCGAACCTCAAAAAGAGATTTAATTGATAAATATGTAGAAGCTTGTCCAATGCCTGTATTAGAAGTTTTACCTCTTATCGAAGATATTCGAGTATCTAGAGTAAAAGGTAAAACATTATTTGAAATGGTGGAATCACAGCCTTCTCTTAATTATGTTTGTGATTTTTATTTAAATATAGCAGATCAAATTTTATCACAACCAGAAGGAATTGTACCAAAAGAAGTTCCAGACCGAGAATTATTTAGTTTATTATCTGATTTTTATTTAAATCCTGTCAATAAAAATTCAGAAGAAAATCAACTCAAAGAAAATTTGTTGGATTTTAACATAATTTAAATTGAATTTAGTTAGTCTATTAATTAAGGAATTATATCTATGTCAAATAAAATATCTGAAACTCTCACTTTTGAATGCGAAACAGGTAATTACCATACTTTTTGTCCTATTAGCTGTGTTGCTTGGCTATATCAAAAAATTGAAGATAGCTTTTTTTTAGTAGTAGGCACAAAAACGTGTGGTTATTTTTTACAAAATGCTTTAGGAGTTATGATTTTTGCAGAACCTCGCTATGCTATGGCAGAATTAGAAGAAGGAGATATTTCAGCTCAATTAAATGATTATGAAGAATTGAAACGACTTTGTCTTCAAATAAAAAAAGATCGAAATCCAAGTGTTATTATTTGGATTGGTACTTGTACTACAGAAATAATAAAAATGGATTTAGAAGGTATGGCTCCAAAATTAGAAAATGAAATTAATATCCCAATTGTTGTAGCAAGAGCAAATGGATTAGACTATGCATTTACTCAGGGAGAAGATACTGTTTTAGCTGCTATGGCACATAGGTGTCCAGAACAAACTATGTTAATTGAGAAAAAAAAAATAATACAAGATTCAAATATACAAGAATTTTTTTCTTTTCTTTCTCTTGAAAAAAAAGAAGAAACAACTAATAAACAATTTCTAAAATTGAAAAAAAATGCTCCATTAGTTCTTTTTGGTTCTTTACCTTCTACTGTAGCTTCGCAACTTAGTTCAGAATTAAAGCGTCAATCTATTCAAGTATCAGGCTGGTTACCAGCTCAAAGATATACTGATCTTCCATCATTAGGTGATCAAGTTTATGTATGCGGTGTTAATCCATTTTTAAGTCGTACAGCAACAACTTTAATGAGACGTCGTAAATGTAAGTTAATAGGAGCACCTTTTCCTATTGGTCCGGATGGTACACGTGCTTGGATTGAAAAAATTTGTTCTGTATTTGGAATTCAAACAGAAGGTTTAGAAAAAAGAGAAGAAAAAATATGGGAAAATTTAAAAGATTATTTGGATTTAGTACGTGGAAAATCTGTTTTCTTTATGGGAGATAATCTTTTAGAAATATCTTTAGCTAGATTTTTAATTCGTTGTGGAATGATTGTTTATGAAATTGGTATTCCGTATTTGGATAAACGATATCAAGCAGCAGAATTATTATTTTTACAAAATACTTGTAAAAAGATGTGTATACCTATGCCACGTATTGTTGAAAAACCTGATAATTACAATCAAATACAACGTATGCGAGAATTACAACCTGATTTAGCAATTACTGGTATGGCTCATGCAAATCCTTTAGAAGCCAGAGGAATTAATACAAAATGGTCTGTTGAATTTACTTTTGCTCAAATTCATGGTTTTACAAATGCGAGAGATATTTTGGAACTTGTTACTCGTCCTTTACGACGTAATAATAATTTAGAAAATTTAGGTTGGAATAGTTTAACAAAAAAAGAAAAAAGTAAATTTTAATTAAATATTTTATTTTTTTGTTAATTTAGTATAAATAAAAGATTCTGAAATTTAATAAATCATTTTTTATTCATAATTATGAATAAAAAATGATTTATTAAATTTCAGAATCTTTTATTTATAACTAACAAAATGAATTTAACTTTTTTTATTTTATCCTACTTCTATGCTTTTAAGAAAGAAAGTATTTTATTATGATAACAAAAACTCCCTTACAGCTTTCTATATTATGGGCTTCAATATTATCATGGATAAATATTTCAAGTCCGTTGATTTTATTTGGATTCTATTATGGATTTCTTACAACACTGCCTATCGGCCCTTCTCAAATTATATCTATACGAGCTTTTCTTTTAGAAGGAAATCTTAGTGGTACTGTGGCTATAAGTGGTTTAATTTTAGGACAATTATTAATATTTTTATCAATATATTATTCACCTCTTTATATAATATTAGTAAAACCTCACACAGTTACACTATTAGTTTTACCATATATTTTATTTTATTGGTATAAAATTAAAGATCTTTTAGATTACCAATCGTTACGTCCTATAAATTCAATTAATAATTCCAGAATTTATAAATTATTTTTTGACAGTTTTCTTTTTCAATTATTAAACCCCGTTCTTTTACCAAGTCCTGTATTAGCTAGATTAGTTAATCTTTTTCTTTTTCGTTATAGTAATAATTTTTTGTTTGTTGTAAGCTGTTTTTTTGGTTGGTTAAGTGGTCATTTTTTTTTCTTTAAATTTATTAATTTTTTTTTAATTCGTATAGAAAAAGATTCACCTGTACTTTATCTTTTAGTAAAACGCCTTATTTATCGAACATTTAGTATTATTATTTTAGTATGCTTTTTATTATATTTAGGCAAAGCTCCGGTACCATTATTTACTAAAAAATTAAATGATGAATTTCAGTTTAATCAATTAAAAAATTCTAGGTTTTCCTGGTTAAATAAGCCATGGCCTACTTTCTTTTTTGATCATCGACGGTGGAATCGACCAATCCGATATGTTGAAAATAGTAGGTTTAGTAATAAAAGTACTGTAAAAAGAAATGTATCTCAATATTTTTTTAATATTTCTTTAAGTGATGGAAAACAAAAAATATCGTTTACAGCATTACCGAGTTTATCTATTTTTGAAGAAGATCTAAAAAATTATTTAAATATTTCAAAAGAATCTACTTTATCTAGTCATTTTTATAAAGATTGGATTAATAATAAAGAAAACAGAAAAAATAATTTATATTATGAATTAAAAAGTAGACTTAAAGCTTTAGATAATGGTATTTTTATAAAAGATGTTATAGAAAAAAAAACTAGTTTATTTAATAATGAAGGAAATAATTTAACAAAACTTAATGATCCTTTTTTAACTGGATTATGTCATCTAAAAACTACAATATCTAAATCACCTTGGTTATTAATAGAAAATTTTTATGAATTAAAAAAAAATAAAAAAACACCCTATTTATTAAAAAAAGAAAATAAACTTAAATTTTGGGTTTCTAATCGATGGAGAAATTTAGAACGAAAAAATTTACCATTACCTTGGGAACCACTAAGTAAAGACGCTCGTCGCATTTTAATTTTGCTTATTCAAGGATCAAAAAATAAAAAACTTAAAACAAAATTACAACAAATTAAACTTTCTGAAGAACAATTATTTATTAATTCAACTAAACAAAATTCTTTTTTAGAGTTAGAAGAAAATTTAGATAATAAATTTTTTTTAAATAAAAAACAAAATAAAATATCTTATTTTAATTGGGAACTTGTTTTAAATTTATCTACTAGACAAAAAGCTTTGTATTTTAAACAGTTAGAAGAAGAAAAACGACAAATACTAGAACGCTCTTGGAAAAATTTATTTTTAAACAATTCTATTAATTTTATTCAACTAAATAAATTTATTTTTTTATTAAAAAAAATATTTCATTTCCATAAAAAATTTCGACTTCAAGAAATTTCAAAAGAAATGCCACGTTGGACTTCTAAATTACGAAATGATAAATTTGATGTTATAGCTGTTGGAGTTACTGATATTCGTCAAAGAAAAGTAAAAAATTTAGGATATCTTATAAAAGGAAAAGATAAAAGAAGAAAAATTGTAAGACGTTTTTCACAACAATCTGATTTTCGTCGGAAACTAGTAAAAGGTTCTATGCGTGCTAGAAGACGTAAAACTTTAATATGGAAAGTTTTACAACTTAAAACACATTCTCCATTTTTTTTACGAATAAATGAAAAGCATATCCCATTTCAATTTTCCTTAAATAAATTTAATTTAATTTTGATAAAAAATATTTTTAAAAACCCTATAGAAAAACAAAAAAAAGTAAATTTTTTTTCAACTGAAAAAAATACATCTATAGAAAAAACGAAAGCAGATCGTCTTGCAATAGCGAATCGATGGGATTTTCCATTAGCTCAATGGGGAAGAAGTTGGTTGTTAATTATTCAATCTTATTTTAGAAAATACTTAATATTACCTATATTAATAATATCAAAAAATATTATTCGTTTAATCCTATTTCAAACTCCTGAATGGGGTGACGATTGGAATGATTGGAATAAAGAAATCTATATAAAATGTACTTATGATGGTACTGAAGTGTCAGAAAAAGAATTGCCAGAACAGTGGCTTCGAGATGGCCTTCAAATAAAAATTATCTATCCTTTTAGTTTAAAGCCATGGCATAATTTACAATTAAAAAAAAATAAACATAAAAAAACAATAACTATAAATTTAAATTCTTTAAATAGTGAGAAAAAAAAATTAAATAACTTATTAAATAATAACAACGATTTTATTAAAAATAAAAAAAAAATAAATTATAGTTATTTAACAGCTTGGGGCTTTGAAACTAATTCACCTTTTGGAGATATTAAAAAAAAGCCTTCTTTTTGGAAACCTATTCGTAAAAGATTAACAAACAAATGGAAAAAAAATATTTTATTAAAATTAAATAAAATTTATTCCATTTTGTTTTTTATTAAAAACAAAATGACTATTAATTCTATTAAAAATGAATTAATTAGTAATCAATCAAATAATTTAACAAAATTAAATACTAAACTTATTAATAATTCTAAAAATTATTTAAATAATGAAAATAGTAAAAAAAGCTTACCGGAACAAATTTCATCTAAATTTAATAAAATTATTTTATCAGAAAATCAAATTAAAAATAAATACGAAATTTCAAGAAATATAAAAAAATTAGAAAACCTAAAATATTTAAAAAAAAATAAAATCGAAAAAATAACTAAAAAATTTTCTTTTGATAATAAAAAAAAAACGATTAAAATTAAACAAAAATTAGTAAAATATTGTAAAAAAAATATTGAATTAATAAAAAAATGTCCTTATTTAATAAAAAAAGTTTTGAATAAAATAAATAAACAAAATTTCCAATTTTTTTTATTTTTTATTCGTCTTAATAGTACTTTAATAATAAAAATTAAACAAAATTTAACTTTTATAAAGAATGGAAAAATAAAAAATTCATCAAAAAAGTCTCAAATTTATTTAAAAAAAAATGCAATTAATTATGAATATTCGAGTAATTTTAATCAAGAAAATATTTTTTTAATTTCTCAAACATATTTATTCTATAAAGTTTGGCAAAAAGAAATAATAATTAAATATAATTTAAAAGCTTTATTAAAAATTTGGTCTTCCAATTTGATTATAAGAAAAGTTCTAAAAAAAAAGTTAAAAAAAAAAGGAATTTTTTCTTTAATAGAACTTAAAACTTTAAAAGAAAAAAATTGGAAAAAATGGTTGCAAAATTTTAACAAATATAATATCTCTTCACAAGAATGGTGTAAAATAACCCCAAAAAAATGGAGAAATCACGTTACTTATGAATGGAAAAATAAAAAACTAAAAAAATTTGTAATTTTAGAAAAACAAAAACAAGCATTAGTTTCATCTAAAAAAAAAGAATTTTCTTACAACTTGCTTACAAATTCTTTATTACATCAAAATAAAAAACTAAATAAACGATATCAATATAATTATTTCTCTTATAGTTATCTTGATTTTAAAAAGCATCCAATTTTTCTTAAATTAGTACATAATAAAAAAAAATATATAACTAAAATCGAAAAATTAGCCATACCTAAAATTTCTTTATTAAAACAAAAAAATAGCAAAAATAGCCAAGATAAAAAGTCACTTCGAGAAAGAGAGCGCCATCAAACTATTCGTCAATGGAAATGGAAATCAAAAAATGTAGAAAAAAATTTTAAAGAATTAGGAGACATGGCTTCTCTTATGACTTTTATGCAAGATCAAAAAAATGTGATTTTATTTTCTAAAAAAATGCGCGAAAATTTAAAATTATTTCGCCTTCTTTTTTGCAGAGATATAGGTATAAATAAATTAACAATTAATTCCGAACATCGTTTACCCCGTGTACTTGATGATCAAATTTTGATGTATAAAGTAGTAAGTCTTTTTTTGAAATCAAAAAAAAGATTTAAAAAGAATTTAGATTTTAAAAATTTAAATGAATATACATTACGCATCGATATTTTTCAAAATAAACAAAACAAAAATGTTGATTTAGTTAATCTTGAAGATATTATTCTTCCAAAATATCGAAAAGAACTAAAAGTGTTAAATCTTTTAGATTTAAATAAAAATAAAATTTTGAATTTGAGGAAAAACTTTTTGACTGAAAGGAAAAACACACAAATAAAATTACAAAAACTTCAGGAGCAAAACAAAAATTTAACAATAAAACATTTTCTTTGGCCTAGTTTTCGATTAGAAGATTTGGCATGTATTAATAGATTTTGGTTTAATACAACCAATGGAAGTCGGTTTAGTATGTTAAGAATTCGTATGTATACTTAAGTTTTTTAAGTATTGAGAAATTCTTGGTTATAACCAAGAATTTCTCATTATTTCAATTTTTCTAATTTTTTTTTTTTATTTAAGTTTTTATTCTTTTTTTCTTTATAATAATAATAAAAACTATTAATTAACTATAATCTATTATTAAATTAAAATAATCTAAATTTAGGAGCTATTCTTTTTATGTCCAAGAAAATATTTATTAGTTGTTCTTTACTTTCTAAAGAACAAACAGGATCTGTGGAATTTCAAATATCTCATTTAACTAATAGAGTTTTAAAACTTACAGATCATTTAAAATTTCATAGCAAAGATTATTCATCTCAAAGGGGCTTATGGAAAATATTAGGAAAACGTAAACGTCTTTTAAGCTATTTATCACAAACAAATTTAACAAATTATGAAAATTTAATAAATAAATTAAATATTCGTAAATTAAAAATGCGTTAGTTTTTTATTTTTAGCTATTTTTAATACTGAATGAAAAGGAGCGTCATATATGACCGTGCTTGCTACAAAAACAAAACCCATGATAGTAAGTATGGGTCCTCATCATCCATCAATGCATGGTGTTCTTCGACTTATGGTGAGCTTAGATGGTGAAAATGTTATTGATTGTGAACCTATATTAGGTTATTTACATAGGGGGATGGAAAAAATTGCTGAAAATAGAACAATTGTTCAATATTTACCATATGTTACACGCTGGGACTACTTAGCTACAATGTTTACAGAAGCTATAACTGTTAATGCACCGGAAAAACTAACAAATATTCAAGTCCCAAAAAGAGCTAGTTATATTAGAATTATTATGTTGGAATTAAGTCGAGTAGCTTCTCATTTATTATGGCTTGGACCTTTTATGGCTGATATTGGTGCGCAAACTCCTTTCTTTTATATTTTAAGAGAACGAGAAATGATATATGATTTATTTGAAGCAGCTACGGGTATGCGAATGATGCATAATTATTTTCGTATTGGAGGAGTTGCTGTTGATTTACCTTATGGCTGGATAGATAAATGTTTAGATTTTTGTGACTACTTTTTACCAAAAGTTGATGAATATGAAAAACTTATTACACAAAATCCTATTTTTTTAAAACGAGTAGAAGGAGTAGGTATTATTGAACGAGAAGAAGCTATAAATTGGGGTTTATCTGGACCTATGTTAAGGGCTTCTGGAGTTCAATGGGATCTTCGAAAAGTAGATCATTATGAATGTTATGATGAATTAGATTGGCAAATACAATGGCAAAAAGAAGGCGATTCATTAGCTCGATATTTAGTCCGAATTGGTGAAATGAAAGAATCCATAAAAATAATTCAACAAGCATTAAAATCAATTCCTGGGGGACCTTATGAAAATTTGGAGGCTCGGCGATTTCAACGAGAAAAAAAATCAGAATGGAATAACTTTGAATACCAATTTATTAGTAAGAAATCTTCTCCTACATTTAAATTACCTAAACAAGAACATTATATTAGAGTAGAAGCCCCAAAAGGAGAATTAGGTGTTTTTTTAATAGGAGATGACAGTGTTTTTCCTTGGAGATGGAAAATTCGTCCACCCGGTTTTGTTAATTTACAAATTCTTCCTCAATTAGTAAAAGGAATGAAATTAGCTGATATTATGACAATATTAGGTAGTATAGATATTATTATGGGAGAGGTTGATCGTTAAAATGGTTTTTAATACCAATCTTAAAGAACAAGTTATTATTTTTTTTTCTGCTTTACGTTTTTCCGAAGAATTTTTTCATTTTGCATGGATTGTTTTTTCAATTATTATTCTTTTATTAACAATTACAACAGGAGTTTTAGTTCTTGTCTGGCTTGAAAGAAAAATATCTGCAGGAATACAACAACGTATTGGGCCTGAATATGCTGGTCCTTTAGGAATAATTCAAGCTTTAGCGGATGGTTTTAAATTATTGTTAAAAGAAGATATTATTCCCTCTAAAGGAGATACTTGGTTATTTAATATTGGACCAGCAATAGTAGTTATACCAGTATTTTTAAGTTATTTGGTAATTCCTTTCGGTCATAATATTATTTTAGCTGATCTTAGTATAGGTGTTTTTTTTTGGATTGCTATTTGTAGTGTTGTGCCTCTTGGACTTCTTATGGCAGGGTATGGTTCTAATAATAAGTATTCGTTTTTAGGTGGTCTTAGAGCGGCTGCTCAATCTATTAGTTATGAAATTCCTTTAGCTTTATGCGTATTATCTATATCTCTACGTGTGATTCGTAAAAAAAAAAAAATTTAATTTAGTAAATAACTTTTTTTTATTTTAATTAAAAAACTAAACCGTCATATGGGTAAAGTAAAACAGCATTTTAATTCGCAGTATTAAAATAAAATCCCATCCTCTATATACAAGAGTGAAAGCATGCAAAACGAAGAAAAAAAGCGTACCCCAGATTGTAAATTAATTATTTAAATTTGATAGCGGGAGCAAAAGATAAAATATATGAAATTTTTTTTATTATATTTAAAATTGAGCAAAAATAAATGGCTAGAAACACAAAAATACACAATAGATTTGTATAAAAAAAATGATAGATAACAAAGATTTACTAAAATATAATAAGGATTTAGCATTAGTAGAAATGCTCAAAAAGTATTTCCTTATAATATCAATCTAAAGTATATCCCTATTTATTAAAACTATATGACTGTTAGGAACGAAAGAATCCTTTTACAATTCTTAATAAAAATGAAAATTTATAAATTTTTTTTTATTTTATTAAAAAAAATTTAATACTAACAATATTTGTAAAGGTTGAGATAGATTCAGAAGCATTATTATTATTATTATAGCAAACGGAATCTCTGGGTTAAAGAAAAAAAAAAAATTTATTATAATATGAATCCAAAATTACAAAATTTTTATTAAAACAACCATTGAGGAGCCGTATGACGCTAAAGTTTCATGTACGGTTTTGAAATAGAGATATTAACAATAATGTTAAATCGACTATAATTATCTAATAGTTTAAGTACAGTTGATATCGTTGAAGCGCAAGCAAAGTATGGTTTTTGGGGCTGGAATTTATGGCGACAACCTGTTGGTTTTTTAGCTTTTTTTATTGCTTCTTTAGCTGAATGTGAAAGATTACCTTTTGACTTACCGGAAGCGGAAGAAGAATTAGTTGCAGGCTATCAAACGGAATATTCAGGTATAAAATTTGGATTATTTTACGTGGCTTCTTATTTAAATTTATTAGCTTCTTCATTATTTGTAGTAATTCTTTATTTAGGTGGATGGCATTTTTCTATTCCATTTATAGCAAATTCTAATTATTTAGAATGGAATTTTAATAGCGGATTTAGTCAAATTATTCATTTAATAATTGGAATTTTAGTTATATTAGTTAAAGTTTATTTATTTTTATTTATTTCTATTATGACAAGATGGACATTACCTAGAGTAAGAATGGATCAATTATTAGATCTTGGCTGGAAATTTCTGTTACCTATTGCGCTAGGTAATCTATTATTGACAGCTTCGTTTCAAGTTCTTTTATTATAAATTTTTTTATACATATATATAAAAAAATTTAATAAAAAAAAATATATATATTTAAGGATATTTATTATATGTTTACTATGGTAAGTGGATTGCAAAACTATAGTGAACAAGCAATACAAGCTGCAAGATATATTGGTCAAGGTTTTATGGTAACTTTAGATCATATGAACCGTTTACCAATGACTATTCAATATCCCTATGAAAAACTAATTCCATCTGAACGTTTTCGTGGACGTATTCATTTTGAATTTGATAAGTGTATTGCTTGTGAAGTATGTGTTCGTGTATGTCCAATTAATTTACCCGTGGTGGATTGGGAATTAAAAAAAGATATAAAAAAAAAACAACTAAAAAGTTATAGCATTGATTTTGGAATTTGTATATTTTGCGGAAATTGTGTTGAATACTGTCCTACAAATTGTTTATCGATGACTGAAGAATATGAACTATCAATTTATGATCGTCATGATTTAAATTATGATCAAATTGCTTTAGGGCGATTACCCATTTCCGTAATTGAAGATTCTACAATTAAAACTATCTCAAATTTAAGTTATTTATCTAAAGGGAATATAAAAGGTCATTCTAATTCCCGAAATGTTACAAAATTTTTTTGTTAAATTAAGTATTGTTAAATTAAATATAGTTAAAATGTCTTTATAGACATTTTTACTATACTATTCTTACAAATTTTTTAGTTAATAAGTTAGATTAATAAAATAAGGATTTTAATTTATTGTGAATATAATTGAATTATCTGAGCCACTTCATGAAATTATTTTCTTTCTTTTAGAAGTTGGAATTATATTAGGCAGTTTAGGAGTAGTATTACTTACAAATATAGTATATTCGGCTTTTTTTTTAGGACTTGTTTTTTTTTGTATATCTATTTTATATTTTGCATTAAATGCTGATTTTGTAGCTGCCGCACAAATTTTAATTTATGTAGGAGCTGTAAATGTTTTAATTGTGTTTGCTGTAATGTTAATTAATAAACCACAATCTAAAAAACTTTTTTTATCTTGGACTATAGGTGATAAAATTACATTTTTAGTTTGTTTAAGTATTTTTTGTTTATTAGTTACTATAATTTTAAATACATCATGGTCTAGTATTACTTTAATTACAGAATCAAAAATTTTTTTAAATTTTGATTTTACACAAAATGTTCAGCGTATTGGCTATCTTTTATTAACTCAATTTTTACTTCCATTTGAACTTCTTTCTATAGTTCTTTTAGTAGCATTAATAGGCGCTATTGTTATAGCTCGTCGAGAAAATTTAATGAAAATAACTGAAAAAGTACAAATAAAAGAAAAGTCCTAATACTTTTAAAAATTTTTACGTTTATAAGGAGTTATTTTTAATGCTTGAACATGTACTAAATTTAGGTGCTTATTTATTTTGTATTGGTATTTTTGGATTAATTACAAGCCGAAATATGGTTCGAGCACTTATGTGTTTAGAATTAGTTTTTAATGCTGTTAACATAAACCTTATAACTTTCTCTAATTCTTTTGATACTCAACAATCAAAAGGTGAAATTTTTGCTATTTTTATTATAGCTATTGCGGCTGCTGAAGCAGCTATTGGATTAGCTATTGTTTTAGCTATTTATCGTAATAAAAACTCAACTCGGATTGATCAATTTAACTTGTTAAAATGGTAAATTATTTCTTAAATTGGAAAAAAAAAGTATATAATTGTAATTGTATATATATTATATAGATATATTTTATTTTTTTAGTAATAGTCAATTTTTTGATTAAAAAAAGTTTCTATAATATAATATTATTATATTATAACTTTATTAAATTTAAGGCTTTTAACAATATTTTGGAGTTTAAAAATTAATGGCACATTCAGTAAAAATTTATGATACATGTATTGGTTGTACTCAATGTGTAAGAGCATGCCCTACAGATGTATTGGAAATGGTACCTTGGGATGGATGCAAAGCTAATCAAATTGCATCTGCTCCTAGAACAGAAGATTGTGTCGGTTGTAAAAGATGTGAGTCTGCTTGTCCAACAGATTTTTTGAGTGTACGTGTTTATTTAGGAGCTGAAACTACTCGAAGCATGGGTCTATCTTATTAAGCAAAAAATGCGAAAAAAAAAAATTTAAGTATTTTTTTACCCATACTCAATTTTTTGAGTATGGGTTTTTTTATTTAAAGCTTTTTTTAATTTTTATTATGAACAACTTTCCTTGGCTAACTACAATTGTTCTTTTGCCTATATCTGCAGGTCTTGTAATTCCATTGTTTCCTACTAAAGGAAATAATCTTGTTCGATGGTACACGTTAGGTATTTGTTTATTAGAATTTCTTTTAATAAGCTATGTATTTTGTTATCAATTTAAATTCAGTAATCAATTGATTCAATTAAACGAAGATTATAATTGGATTAATTTTCTTAATTTTCATTGGAGATTAGGGATTGATGGGCTTTCAATTGGACTTATTTTATTAACAGGTTTTATTACTACTTTAGCTACTTTAGCTGCTTGGCCTGTTACTCGAAATCCACGATTATTTTATTTTCTAATGTTAGCCATGTACAGTGGTCAAGTAGGATTATTTGCTTCTCAAGATATTTTACTTTTCTTTTTTATGTGGGAATTGGAATTAATTCCAGTTTATTTACTTTTATGTATATGGGGAGGAAAAAGACGACTATATGCTGGTACAAAATTTATTTTATATACAGCTGGTGGTTCCATTTTTATTTTAATGGGAGCTTTAACTATGGGATTTTATGGTTCTAATCAATTAACATTAAATTTACAAAATTTATCTAATAAATCATATCCGATAGAATTAGAAATTATACTATATTTAGGTTTTTTTATTGCATATGCTGTTAAATTACCAATTTTTCCTTTACATACTTGGTTACCGGATACACACGGAGAAGCACATTATAGTACATGTATGCTTTTAGCAGGAATACTTTTAAAAATGGGAGGATACGGCATAATTCGAATTAATATGGAATTATTACCTAACGCTCATTTAATTTTTGCTCCATGGATAATACTAATAGGAGCAATTCAAATTGTTTATGCAGCTTTTACTTCTTTTAGTCAACGTAATTTAAAACGAAGAATTGCATATTCATCAATTTCACATATGGGCTTTGTACTTATTGGTATTGGTTCAATGACAAATTTAGGTCTTAATGGAGCTATTTTACAAATGATTTCTCATGGATTAATTGGTGCTGCACTTTTTTTCCTAGCAGGAATAAGTTATGATAGAACACGTACTCTTTTTCTTGACCAAATGGGTGGAACCGCTATTTATATGCCTAAAATCTTTACTATGTTTAGTAGTTTTTCAATGGCATCATTAGCATTACCTGGTATGAGTGGATTTGTAGCAGAATTTTTAATTTTTTTAGGAATCGTTATTAGTCATAAATATTCTTTTAATTTTAAAATAGTTATTACAATAATAGAAGCAATTGGTATAATATTAACTCCTATTTATTTATTATCAATGTTACGTCAAGTATTTTATGGATATAAATTTTCTAAATTTTTAGCTTTTTCTGATATGGATGCAGGACCACGGGAAATTTTTATTTTAATTTGTTTAATTTTTCCTATTATTGGTATTGGTATTTATCCTAATTCAGTTTTATCTTTATGGAATAGTAAAGTTAATTTTATTTTATCTAAATTTCTTTTTTGAACTAATTAAAAAAAAATAGAATAAAAAATTTAATTTAAATACCGCCACTCGGACTCGAACCGAGATGCGTTAGCACTGCTTCCTAAGAGCAGCGTGTCTACCAATTTCACCATGGCGGCTTATTAGAAATATAATAGCATAATTTTTATTAAAAGGTCAATATTTTAATATAAAAAAAATATTTAAATTATTTTTATATATTAAAATAATTACTAGCAATTTTTACATAACTTTTAATTGTTTTTAATTTACAAGGGCATAATGTAGTTTGGTAATGTATTATCTTAGGATGATGGAGATCGCGGGTTCAAACCCCGCTGCTCCAAAAAAATTATAAAATTTCTAATTTTTAAATTTTTTTTATTTTATATCTAAGATAGTTTCATTTATTTTTAATTAAATGAAACTATCTATTTTTTATTAAATATATTTGTATTATATCATTTTGGTTTTTTAGAAAAAGATTTAATTTTAATTATTATATGTAAAGCTAATTTAAATGCTTTTTTTATTTAAAAAATTAAAATAATTTTTTATTAAAATTTTTTGTTTTAGGATATATTTTTTGTATTTCTATTATTCTTTTTTTTTATTTATTACAAAATTAAGATTATGGTGCTGATTCAGAATTTTTTTCATTTATTGTATAATAAAAACTTTTTGAACGACCTGTTAAAATAGATTGAGCTAATGAAAAAGCTTTTATTCTAGCTTTATTTGCTTTTTCTTTCCATATTGTTTCACGAATTTTTTTTTTCGATTTAGAAGTACGTTTTTTTGGAACTGCCATAAATAAAAATTCCTTTTAATTGTAGATTTTTAAATATTTTTTTACTTTTTATTTTATTCTTAAATTTTTTTTATATTTATTTTTATAAATTTTTTCCGTCTAAACTAATAAAATCTACTACAAATCGAGTTGAATTTTGTCGATGTCCGAATTTACGTCTTGTTTTTTTTTTTGAATTCATTTTATAAACAGTAATTTTATTTTCGATATGTGAATGTAAAATTCTTCCTTTTACTATTGCATTTTTTAACCATGGTTGTCCAATACTAACAGTAGTTTCGTTACGAATTAATAATACTCGATAAATTAAAATTTTAGTATTAGAACTTAAAAACTCTGGTTTTAATGAAGCAAAATGACGAATATCATAAAATCTTCCTGGCTCTACTCGAAGTTGTTCACCTCCGGTTTCAATTATAGCGTATTTATTCATTATGAAATTTATTGTAAATGAAAAAATTATTATAAATTGCAAAAAAGTTAATTAAATTTAATAAATAAAATAATTAATTCTAATTATTTTAAATTTTGTAAAACTGGTCTAAAATAAATTTACAATATTATTTAAAAAATAGATATCTCTTAGTTCATAAACTATATATAATATTTTATTACTTTAATAATAATAAATAAATTTATTTTATTTAAAATTTATTAAAAAAAAAATAATAATAAATTTGTAAGGTAATTTTAATTAAAAATTTTAATAGACAGGATAGAAATCCGAAACTTTTTCTTTGTTTTTAAATCTTATTTTTTTAATCTAGTTAATTATAAACTAGAAATAAAAAAAAAATAAGATTTTTTATTATATAAAAAATTTATTTATGGAATTTATATATCAATTTGTTTGGATTGTCCCTTTTCTTCCATTTGTAGCTTCTATTTTAATAGGATTAAATTTATTTTTTTTTCCAAAATCAACTAAAAGTCTTCGTCATATATGTGCTATTTTTAGCATATTGTTATTAAGTATAGCTATGATTTTTTCCTTTAATATTTTATGGCAACAAGTTAATAATAATACTATTTATAGATATTTATGGTCCTGGATTTTTGATAAACAGATTCATTTTAAAATAGGATTTTTAATTGATCCACTTACTTCTATTATGTTAGTTTTAATTACTACTGTAGGAGTTCTTGTTATGATTTATAGTGATAGTTATATGTCTCATGATCAAGGTTATGTAAGATTTTTTGCATATTTAAGTCTTTTTACAGCTTCAATGTTAGGTTTAGTACTTAGTCCTAATTTAATACAAATTTATATTTTTTGGGAATTAGTAGGGATGTGCTCTTATTTATTAATAGGTTTTTGGTTTATTAGACCAAGTGCAGCTAATGCTTGTCAAAAAGCTTTTATAACAAATCGTATAGGAGACTTTGGGCTATTATTAGGTATTTTGGGTTTTTATTGGATGACAGGTTGTTTTGAATTTGAAACTTTATTTCAACGATTTAATGAATTACTTGTTAATGATAAAATTAATTTTTATTTTGCTAATTTATGTGCTCTTCTTCTGTTTTTAGGTCCAATTGCTAAATCTGCACAATTTCCATTGCATGTATGGTTACCTGATGCTATGGAAGGACCCACTCCAATTTCTGCGTTAATACATGCTGCAACTATGGTAGCTGCAGGTATTTTTTTAATCGCTAGATTATTTCCTCTTTTTCAAGCATTACCATATATAATGAATATAATTTCTTGGATAGGAGCAATTACTGCATTATTAGGAGCTACTATAGCACTTGCTCAAAAAGATCTTAAAAAAGGTTTAGCTTATTCCACAATGTCTCAATTAGGTTATATGATGTTAGCTTTAGGTATTGGCTCATATCAAGCTGGTTTATTTCATTTAATTACACATGCTTATTCAAAAGCTTTATTATTTCTTGGCTCTGGTTCTGTTATTCATTCTATGGAATCTATTGTTGGATATTCTCCTAATAAGTGTCAAAATATGGCGTTTATGGGTGGTTTAAGAAAATATATGCCAATTACAGGAATAACTTTTCTTCTAGGTACATTTTCTCTTTGTGGTATTCCGCCATTTGCTTGTTTTTGGTCTAAAGATGAAATAATTACAGATAGTTGGCTATATTTTTCAGGTCTTGGATTGATATCGTGGATTACAGCAGGATTAACAGCATTTTATATGTTTCGTATTTATTTTTTAACTTTTGAAGGTCATTTAAGAGCAAAGTCAGATAATGTATTTTTTATTTATCCTGTATCAATATGGGGAAATTTAAAGTCAAATAATTTAAAATTAGAATTTGTTTCAAAAGAAAAAAAATTTATTTTAAATAAATCTGATTTTAATATAAATAAAAATAATAATAAAAACGAAAATTTCTTTTTTTTCTCAGGTGCAACAAAAGCTGTATTTCCAAAAGAATCAGAAAATAAAATGTTATTTCCTTTATTAGTGTTAACATTACCTACGGTATTTATTGGTTTTTTAGGTGCTCCTTTTCCTGACGGACAAATTGGATCTGATTTATTATCTCATTGGTTATATCCAATGTTTAAGAATTCTAATGAAATAATTACGGGAAATTGGTTTGAGTTTGGATTAAATAGTATTAATTCATTAAGTATAGTTTTCAGCGGAATATTTATTGCTTTTATTTTATATGGACCTGTTTCGTTTTTCTCACAAATTTTCGAAAAAAAATTTGAACTTTCTTTAGAAAAAAATTTAAATCCTTTTTTTTCTTTTATATACAATTGGTCTTATTTTCGAGGCTATATAGATGGTTATTATGAAATCATATTTGTGAAAGGTATACGATCATTATCTCAATTTATTTTATTATTTGATGAGTGGATAATTGATGGAATTATAAATGGATTTGGTATTTTAACTTCATTTGGAGGAGAAGGTACGAAGTATTTAGAAGGAGGAAGAATTTCTTCTTATTTATTTGGATTAATTTTTGGTATTATTTTGTTATTATTATTATTATTTTTTAATTAGTTGTGAGAGTGAGCTATTTTTTGCAAGCTCCACCTTACCATTACCTAGCTTAAACAAAAAACTCTTCACTGTATCGCACGATCTGTAACTTTAGCTACTAAGTCTGATTTTGCCTTATGAAGTTGGTGCTAAACCTATTACAGTATGGTCGTATTTACTGGTAATGCTATTTATCTCTCCAAGTATATATGACTTTCCAGCCCCAGCTCTAAAGCCAAGACAAGTAGTGGTAATGAACAATATCAATTTTCATAAAAGCTGTAAGGTAAAAATCTTAATTGAATCTGTAGGGGCAAGTATTTTATTCTTACCTACTTATAGTCCTGATCTCAACCCTATAGAACATTATTGGTTTAAAATTAAAAATAACATAAAGAAAATTGCAGAGACTTCAAAAGCCTTTTTTGATGCTATATACGATGTATTAAAAAATATCTCTACCTTAATAATTTAAGCTATACCTCGTGATATTAAACTAGCCGGCTATCAATCATTAGGAATTGGCTTTTTAATATCTTTCACAATTACCTTTGCTTAGCTTGGTTTTAATAAACCAGGAATTTACTATGCACGGAGATGCTAAATTTGCCTCAAGGCAAGATATTAAATATTCTGTTTCTGTAACTCTAGGGAACTACCATACAGACATAGTGGTTAGTAAATATAAAGGGCAACTAATTAAGTATTTTAAAGCTAACGTCTCCCTGGGGGCAGGAACAAGATCAGGAAAAAGCGCCTCTATTGTCATCCCTAATTTATTCGAGTGGCAAGAGTCAAGCATTGTTCTTGATATATAAAATAAAAGTGTTTTAATATCACTAGCAAATATAGGCACAAGTATTAAAACAAGATGGCTTCTTATTTAATCCTTTTTCCTTTAAGACTCATAAGTTTAATTCTCTTTATTATATTGATCTTGATCAAGCCAAAGCTTCTACCGATTTTATGGGGCTTGCTGAAATTATTTTTCCAACTGATTCTGTTACTAGTTCTGAAAGGCATTTTAACAATGCGGCTCAAAAGCACTTAGCCAAACCCTGTGGATTAGCTAGCCTTAAAGCTAATAGTATATTTCTCAAATAAAATAGGATCAACCAGATCTTTTCTATAGGTAATTTGTTTAATTTATATAGTACTGTTCCTATAGAGAATATATTAAAAAAATTATAAAAAAAAGCTTAAAACCTAGATAAAATAAGTGGGGTACAGACAAAACTTGCTAAAGATGCGATAGTTAAAATACGCAGCTTCATCTTAATGGGTGATGAAGGCAAAGCTAGCATTATGAGTAGTTTTGAAAAGCAGCTTAAACTTTTTGCATTACCAGTAATAAGAAATGCCACTGATGCCAATAGTTTTTACTTTAGAAATATGCGATGCAAGAAAATGATTATACTTATTTATTGAGCCAAAAGATCTCAAAATGTCTTCTTTAATCCTTAATCTATTTTTCAATTGTGTTATTAAAATGAACTTAAGTGAAAATTCAGATTTTCATGCTGAATTAAAATAGAATCTTCTAATTATTCTTGATGAGTTTCCATCTATTGCCAATATTCCATACGTTAAAGAATCAGCCGGATATATTATATAGCGGGATACAAACTGCAGCTTCTAACTATTTTTTAAAATATCGTAACTTAATGAAATTTATGGAGATCAAAGCAGAAAAATTTTACTTGCCAACCACTCATGCAAAATGAATTTTGCGCCAAGTGAGCAAGACAATGCTGAGTGTTTCTCTAGATAAATAGTCTTTACTATCGCACCATTTACCCCAAAAAGCAAGAACAATAACAAATTATCTAGCCTAGCAGTGTTTCTCAAAGTGAGATTAAACGCCCTTTAATGTTATCACGAATTAAAGCTCTTGCCATTAACAAGAAATACTGCTGATTAATTGTGAGCATCCTATTAAATGCAATAAAGTGATCTACTTTAATGATCCATTCTTTATGAACAAACTGATCCGATTAATTGTCTCCTAAACTGCCAGCTATTGCTGCAAAAAGCACAAAATTATCATCTAAAGAACAGCTAGCTATTGACCTAAGCAATGGAAAGCTAGCTGTTCTTTGAATTAGGCATTATTATGATAAATAGGACTATTGCTCTTTCTCATCCATTTGCCTCAATAAGACTTTGTTTTGGCAGCACTTTACTTTAAAATAAATAGCAAAAAAAACATGAAAATAAAATGACTGATAACAAGCCCAAAACTGATAAAATCTTTAAGAAGTTAATGAAAAATCCTTTAGTTGCACAGGAGTTTATCAATACCTATTTACCTAAAGATATACTGAAAACCATTAATCCTAAAATTTTAAAAGTAGAAAAAGAAAAATATATTGAAAATGATCTCAAGAAAAGTTTCTTTTATGTATTATTGTCATGTTTTTTTAGAACAACAAAGTTCTACTCATCGTTTCATAGTTTTCAAGTTAGTGAAATATATGATCAATATTTGTTTGCAATATTTAATTAAAACTCCTAAAGCAAAGCATCTGCCAGTGGTAATCCCCTATAGAATTTATAATAGTAAGAAAAAGTAGAATGTTGCTCGTCTCGTAATTTTTGGGATCTATTTAACAATCCAGAACTTGCGAAAAGATTCTGGCTTAATGATTATCCGCTGATTAATGTGCATTAGATTCTTGATTAAGAATTAAAAAAAAAAGATGGTCAGGGATTTTATTCTTTTTCTTAAATCATATTCACGAACGCCAATTACTAAAGAGCTGGCGAGAAATATCTGATATCTTACCCAAATTAGCAAATATTTATTTGGAGTATGATCATATAAGAAACTTATTATAGTATAGTTTAACCTTTATTGATCAAAATAATAAAATAGAGCTTGAAAAAGTGTTAACAAATAATTTAGCTAAAAAGACAGGAGACGAACTAATAACTAGTTTAGCTCAGGCATGGAAAAAAGAAGGTATCTAAGTAGGTAAAAAAATTCAAGAAAAAATTAAAAAAGCTATTTTTATAGCTAAAAATTTGCTCAAAGAGTATGCCTTTATTGAGTATGTAGCTAAGATCACCGGTTTATCTATCCACGAAGTTAATAAATGAATTAAATGAATTAACTTAAATATAGCATAAAATTTTACACCGGCTTAGATTAATAAGTGGGTACATAATAAAATTTTAATGTTTTTATAAAAAATTTATCTTATTTTTAGGTGATTTATAGCAATTAAATTTATCGATATTGTATAAATAGGGGATGTAAAAACAGAAAACCTTTTTAAATTGCTTCTGTTGCTGTTTTTAGACAGTAACCAAACTTTAGGTTGAAGTATTGTACCTTGAACACTTATTTGACAGTCAAAATTTAACTGACAATCAAGGGCGATATTTCATTATTCTTTTGAACAGCTAACTTATTATTATTCTAAAAAGTTTGCATAGGAGTTTTTCCATAACAATATTTACCTAAATGTGGCCTTTCTGGATTGTAATGCTCTAACTAAATATCGAGATCTAATTGTAGATCTTCAAGTGAAATATAACTTTTTTTCCGCATAGCTGTATCAAAGAATTTCTGCTTCATAGTTTTATTAAAACGCTCGCACATACCATTAATTTGCAGTTAATATGCTTTAGTAATAGTATGTTATATACCTTGATGCTGAGAAAGAATTCAAAATCATGACGCTCTATATTACCTTTATATTCATTGCCTCGATCAGTAAAAATACGCAAGCATGGTATCTTTTGTTCGTTATACCAAGGTAGCACTCTATTATTAAGCATATCAGCAGTAGTAAGAGCTGTTTTATCAATGTTTCGCATCTGCTACTCGCCTATAGCTGTCAATAAATACTTGAGAATAAACCTTGCTTATTCCTTTAAAGTTCCCAATGTGAGGATGTGTAAATAATCTAATTTGCCCTTTATATGAGGGATCAGTTATTATCTCTTCATAACTAATTATTGAAGTATTAAAAACTATTTCTCCTATAACATTCATTTTGGTTCCATATCCGGCCCCTATATAAATATCTAAATTTTCTAACATGAAATAACTACATTTTTTCTTCAAATTTTTCTTTGATTTAATTGCATTAATGCTTAGAAGTTAATGGAACAAAATTTTTTAAATTATCTATTTTTTTCTCTAAAAGCAGACTTTAAATTACAAAGTATTTTATATTGATCTTCAATTAAATTATCAGCATTATTAGACTCTAAATAAAGTTGCCCAAAAGAATTATACAGACCCAATGTCTGATCATATAAAGGTATTACCTCACCCTTTTTCAAACGACTAGAATTTAAATGAATCCTAGTTTTTGGACTTGATAAATCGCTCCAATCAATATCAGGATTATATTTTACAGTGTGGCTCCAAGGTATTCCTTTTTCATTAATAGGTAATAAAGATAAAGTACCAGCTGCTCCCGAAACACTTTTAGTAAACATTTTTGTAGGCAATATAGTGTTATTACCATTTATCAAAATGTCAATTAAGGCTCCAATCATATTAAAGCCAAATACTTTTTCAATTTGGGGTATATTCATGCATCCTCCAAATCTTGCAGAACTTTCTATAATTGTTAATTCATGATTAGCACCTAGTTTAATTTCTGTATGCGTTCCACAGTTCTCTAAATTTAATGCATCTACTGCTTTTCTAGCAAATTCTGCAATTTTATATTGTAGGGCTTCAGGAATTAAGCATGGAACTTGATTTCCAACTTCAGTAAATGGATATACTGTAGGCATTCTAGTAGTAATAGCAATAGGATAATATATTTTATTGCAAACTATGCCCTCTACGCTTAAGTAATCCGCAAACTTATTATTAGTAAACCATTCTTCCGCATTACCATTGATTATTTCTTCTGCTATAAATTGAATAGGAAGTTCTGTTGTATTTTCTTCTTTTTCAATAATTAAAGTATTTTTGAATTCTTTAATTATTGTATTATAAGCAGAGTTAAACACTTGCTCTGCTTGCTCTGGTTCATGGATGATACTATGCCCAACCGAGCACAAACCTCCTGTAAATTTCAATAAAATAGGAAGCTTTAATTTTTTTAATGCATCATTTAGTGAATTTAGGTCATCCACTAAATGATATTTAGGAGAATTAACACCTGCGTTACTAAAAGCTTTTCTCATCAAAAATTTGTCTCTAGTGATATAAGTATTACTTCCAGATCCTCTTAATCCTAACGCTGATGCTACTTGTGCTACAGGTAAAATTAGAGTCTCATGAACACAAACTATAGCATCTGCGTTTATACTTTCACACAAATCTTTTAGTTGATCAAACAAATTTTTATCATAAACATTTTTTGGCGGCTTATAATATTCAACCCTAACAGAATTATTTTTAACAACATTATGCAAATCTTTATTAAGATTGACTACTATAAAACTATATAAAGTATAGATATCAACTATCTTACTTAGAACATAATCAATTGGCATACTTGAAGGCACCATTACTAATACTAAATTTTTTTTTTTCATAAATTACCTAAAAATAATTTTTAATAAAAATTGAAAAAACGTCTATAAAATTTTACAAAGTAAAATATAACCCTGTAATTATGGATATAATTAATAAAAGTTTTTTAATCGACAATTGTTCTCTAGAAATTACAATCCCTAAAATACTTGCATGAACTGTTTTAGTACCCCTTTTTAATAATTCACAATAACTGGGACTTAGATATTTTAAAGCACTAATATTTGTTAGTGTACCTGTACTAAAAAGAATAATTGCTATTAAATAAGAAAATTTTACTTTAATAATTATTTTAATTTGTAAAATTATATCTCTTGAGAAAATTATAAAAAAAGAAATATAAAAGTTACAATTGATTGAAATAAACTATGTAAACTTGAAATAGTATAAGCTATAAGTACTTTATGAATACATTAATTTATATTCCATAAAATGGCTATCAATAGTATATTATAAGCGTTAGATTGTAAAATTTAAAGAAAGCACTTACATTCATAGGTTGAGTATTTATGCGCATATAACATAGTAAAATACTTGAGATTGTGGTTAAAACTATACCACTACATTTAGTGGAAAGAAGGAGTAGTTAAATAAAATAACGATTAAATTTTTAAAGTGAAAGCAGGGGTAGTAGTTAAAAGAGGTAAAAAGATTGAAACCTCTGTATTTTTTATTGTATCATATAATAGCAATGAGGCTTTTACATTTATTAATGATACTATAATTAATCCAATAAAATAAAATAAAGAATAATTAAAAAATATAGATCCACTAGTTAAGGAAAAATACAATAATATAAAAAGATTACCTAAATAGATTACAAATGCTAAAATTTTATGTGAAAAATTTTTACTTAAATGCTTTCTTACTACATCTGCTAATAAATAATTGCTATATAAAATAGTGCTGATCATACTTGTAGTTCATAAAAATTTCATTTATTGAGCAATTAATATATTGCCCAATGCTAAGTAATCAATGTTAGTTTTTTTAAAAGTTAAAATAGCATCTTGAGGTGTACAAACTATTGGTTCATCATCATTAAACGAAGTATTAAGTAGCATAGGTACACCCGTTAAATTAAAAAACTCTTTGATTAGAAGATAATATTTTTCGTTACTTTCTTTTGTCACAGTTTGTAACCTACTTGTTCCATCTACATGCAAAACTGCAGGAATTAAGTGCTGTATTTCATCTTTTGCTGAAAAAGAAAAAAGCATATAATTCAAAGCCGGAGAATATTTAGGAATAACAAACCATTTGTCCACCTCTTCTAATAAAATACTAGGTGCAAATGGTCTAAAGGATTCTCTATGTTTAACTTTAGAATTCATAATATCTCGTAAATTAGGATTTCTTGGATCGCCAAGTAAGCTGCGATTGCCTAATGCACGAGGACCAAACTCCATGGCCCCTTGGAACCAACCAACAATAGAGCCAGAAGAAATTAATAAGGCTACTTCCTTTTCAATTTCTTTTATAAAGGTATATTTTAAATTATTATTATCAAGAATTTTTATAATTTCATTTTCTGAAAAATTAGGTCCTAAATATGCATGTGGTAAAACTATACGTTGTTTTTCTTTAAGTATTTCATGCCAGATAACCAAAGCAGCTCCCAAACTTGTCCCTCCATCATGCGCTGCCGGTTGAATGTATATATTATCAAAATTTGTATTTTCTAAAATATAGGTATTAGTTACACAATTCAATGCAACTCCTCCTGCTAGACATAAATTTTTAGAATATGTTAATTTTTCTGCTAACTTAACTAAATTAAGAAGTATTTTGTTAGTAATAAATTGCATACTAGCAGCAATATCATAATGTACTTTTTCTAAAGGTTGGTCCTTATTACGTTTTTTTAGTTTAAAAAGACTCTCTAATGCTTTAAAATCTAAGTTTCTGCAATTTAATATTGAATTATTAATACTAAATGTTTCATCTTCAACATGTACAAGGTTATTAAAAAAAATATCATTAAAATTATTTGGATTACCATATGCACATAATCCCATAACTTTACAAGCATCATACTCTGTAAATCCTAGAAATTGGCTTATTTTTTCCCATAAAAATCCTAAAGAATTAGGATAAGAAAAAGATTTTAGTTTATTTAAATGATTATCTTTGCCATGATATATCACAGTAGAATCTATTTCCCCAATACCATCAATTGATAGTACTGCCGCTTCTTTATAAAAAGTTACAAAAAATGCTGAAGCCGCATGACAGTCATGATGATTAAGCCATACAAAATTACCAGAAAAACCTTGTTTATTTAAAATTTCTGGAATTTTAAGTAAATTATGAAAAAACAATTCCTCTCCAGTTTTGGTACCCCAATTATCAGGTATAATATTTTCTTCTAAGTTAATATTTTTAAGTCTCTCATAAGGATTAAATGAATACCCAATATATTCTATATTGCTTAAATTAATTTTTTCTTTGTCCAATAAAAATTTGAGTGAATTTAAAGGAAGAACATGAGGAGTTTCAATTGAAGCAGGTTTAGCATGTTTAACTCTATTAAATCTTTCTTCTTCAATTGCAGCAATTACTACACCATTTTTTAAAAGACATACTGATGATTCATGGTAAGCTGAATTAATACCTAAAATATACATTTAATTTCTCGTATTTACAATTTTAATACTAAACATCTGACGCTACCTCCGCTCTTTTTAAATTCTGTAACATCACATTTTTTAATTTCAAATCCTAAGTTATTTAAAGAACTTTCTAAAGCAGGAGTACAATTATCCATAATAATAGTTTTACCAATTGGAATATTATTACAAACAAAATACTCTTTAGCATCTTGCTCAGATACAGGAATTATTTTATCAAATTTTTGTTGTAAGAATATTTGACTTTCATTTGAAAGAGCAGGAGGATAATATATTATTGTTTCTTCATTCAAAAATGCTACGGCTAAAGCTAAATGAAAAAATTTTTCATCAATAATTTCTAATTTTCCCACAATTTTTAATTCTGCAAAATTATCACCTATGATTTTAAAGGCTTCCTGGTCAGTACGTGGACCATAACCGATAATAATTTTATTATTAAAATATATAACATCTCCTAAACCTTCAAAAATAATATTAGAAGGAATTTTTATGATTTCATAACCTTTATTCTTTATCCATTCATCATAATATATTGTTTCTTGCTTCCGTTGAGGCCATTTAAAATTACTTGAGAGAAACTTGTTCTTATAAACAAAGCCACAGTCTCCAGAAAAAGTCATATCAGGAAGACTGGGTTGAGGGTCTATCAATTCTACTTCTACTTTAAGAGATTTTAACAATTTATAAAGATTATCCCATTCTTTATGTGCTTTTTCTTTATTTACCTTATTACTAAGATTCATCCATGGGTTTATTACATATTCTATATCAAAATATGTAGGTTTACACATTAAGTATTTATCTTGATTCATTTTAAATACTCCTTAATTTTTGATAATATAATTTAGTATGCAAATTAAAAACTTTACTAAAACCTTTAGCATCATCCTGACTAAATAAATGTCCAAAATTATAAATTGCTAGTTCAGAATTATAAAAAGAATGCTTAGATGAACGAGAACATATGTTTATATGACCCTTGTATAACTCTAACGTTACTTCACCATTAATATTTTGGTTAGCAGAATCAAAAAAGTTATTTAAACATTCCATCAAAGGATCAAACCAAAGTCCATTATAAGCCATTTCTGACCATTTATGTTCTAAGTAAGGTTTAAATAAATTGAGATGTTTTGTATTAATAAATGTTTCTAATTCTTTATGAGCTTGTAATATACATAAAGCAGCTGGATTTTCATAAATTGCTCTAGTTTTAACGCCTACAGTACCATCTTCTATCATATCAACTATTCCGACACCTGCATTTGCTGCTAGTAAATTCAAACGTTCAATTAAAACATCTAATATCAACTTTTCCTGATTAAGTTTTACAGGGATGCCTTTATGAAAGCTTAGAGTAATAAAAATAGGCTGTTCGATTTCTTTCCGATTTCTTTTTACATATTGAAAAATTTCTTCAGGGGGATGAGTTGAAGGATCATCTAAAATTCCACACTCTGTACTTTTACCCCAAATGTTTGAGCTAATAGAATATGGGTTATTTGTACCTATTTCCTCGGGTATATTGTTAATTTGCGAGTATTGTTCAACCATTTCAGAAGATATGTCAAATTCTCTTAAAGCTGCTAATGAATTTATTTCCAACAAGTCATACATCATATCCATTCTAATTTGGTCATTACCCCTAAATCCATGAATTATACAATCAGCTTTTGATTCTATTGCTACACTACTTGAAATTTTTGCTAAAGCTGGTCTTGCAAGCGCTGCACTTAATAAATATTTATGTTGATATATTCCGTTAGCTTTAATTTCTTTTGTTAAATATTCATTAGCAAAAATATTTTTCCCGTCGATAAGTATAAATTTATCTGCACCAGCTCTTAAGCTTTCATCTTGTATTTTATTATAATCTTGATCTTCCCCTAAATTTATTACTAAACATGTAATACTTTGAGATAATTTCTTTTTAACTTCTTGTATTATAAGAGGGTTATATCTTCTATTATAAAACAATACTAAGCAATGGGAATATTTAAAACTCATTTAAAGTACATCCTTCTTTTTTTAATATTTCCTTTAAATTTTTTTCAGGAATTTTATTATTTTCATAAATAAAATTGTGCAATGAACACCATTCATTATTATAAATTGTATCAAGGTATCTATCTCCAGCATCAGGAATAATTCCAAGTATATTTTTATTTGCTCCTAAATTTTTAGCAAGATTAAAGCAAGTATGCGCTACTATAGCTCCAGTACCACCAACCATTAACCCCTCTTTTTCAGCAAGTTCTCTAGCTGTTTTAATACCGTCAAAATCTAAAACTTTAAAACCTTCATCAATAAAGTTTCTATCTAAGATTTTAGGAATAAATGAAAGGCCTCCACCTTGAATATAATATTTTCCTGCCAATCCCCCAAAAAGAATAGAACCCTCTGGTTCTACCCCATATATTTTAATTTTTTTCTTTTTTTCTTTTAAAGCTTTTCCTACTCCTGAAATAGTGCCGCAAGTACCAACCGCCATAACGCATGCATCTAAACTTTCCTTAAAATCCTCCCATATTTCTTGTCCGGTAGAAAGATAGTGTGCTTCAGGGTTAGAAAGATTTTCATATTGCATTAAAGTTATAGAATTAGGTAAAAAACTAGCTATTTTTTTTGATAATTCAATCCTAAGTTCTACTGTATCTAATCCTTCTGGAGTTTTAGGTATAAAAACTATATCTGCTCCATATCCATATAATTTATTTCTTTTTACCATTGGTATATAACGATCACAAATTGCTATTAACTTATAACCTTTAATTGCGCAAATAATTGCTAATCCTATAGCTGTATTTCCTGATGAAGATTCTATTATAGTCATTCCTGGTTTTAATCTACCTGATGATTCTTGATCTTCAATCATTTTTAAGGCTGTACGATCCTTTATACTTCCTCCCGCGTTAAACCACTCTAATTTTAAATAAACATTTGCACAATTATTATTAAGTATATTATTAACCTTAACAATAGGAGTTTTACCGATAAGCTTTAAATAATCAATATTTATAGTCATGAATAATTGAAATTAATTAAAAAATTAAATAAAACACATAATGGTTAGTACTAAATCCAAATAATCTTTTAAATTTTCCCATATTTTTTCTTCTCTTTTTTCTAAACCTTCTGTTTGAATTCCAAATACAGAACAAATTTTTTCAATCCAAGCACGTGTACCATCCGGACCAATAGGAAAAGGTGCTCCTATTAACTTACATTTACGACGTCTCATTAAAGTTGTTGCTGTACGACTTAAAAATGGATTAACACCGCATACATAAACTTGATCACCTAATGATGGAAGATCAGTATATCTTTGAGCTGGTAACCAGCCTGATACTTGAATAGATTGACGCTTTAATTCTGAACTAAGTTGCGAAGCTACAGTAGAAGGTAAAGAACCAAAAAGAACTAATGGAGCATTTTTTTTCAATTTTAGAAATTGTTTATTAGTTGTTTCTTCTTTTTTTTCAAGAGAAAGAAAAGAAAAAAATTCTTGTATATTTGAATCTTGTATTATTTTTTTTTTCTCAATTAACATAGTTTGTTCTGGACACCTATGTGCCATAGCAGCTAAAACAGTATCTTCTCCCTGAGTAAATGCATAGTCTAATCCATTTGCTCTTGCTACAACAATTGGGATATTAATTTCATTTTCTAATTTTGGAGCCATACCTTCTAAATCCATTTTTATTATTTCTGTAGTACAAGTACCAATCCAAATAATAACACTTGGATTTCGATCTTTTTTTATTTGAAGACAAAGTCGTTTCAATTCTTCATAATCATTTAATTGAGCTGAAATATCTCCTTCTT